CGACCTAATCGTACCGCGTAATCTTTTAAAAAGTGTTCTAAGTGAATTATTTAAGCTCCACGCCTTTGTTCCTTTGAATTCCAATTCAATCAAGTAGAGGGCACTAAGTTCAATTTTGTGATTTGTAGCTAACAAGTAGTTAGCTTGTCGGACTCAAAACAAAAATAAGAATGGAGTTTTCTTTGGTGACCTAAGATCTAATTCTAGAAAGAATCTAAAGTAGCGGATAACTCTTTTTTTAGCTAGATTCCCCATTACTAACTACCAAAATCCCATTTTCACTAAAAATCTCCATTGTGTCGCATTCTAACGAATCTTTCGATAATTTGTAAGAAAGTCTTTGTTTATTAAATTCGAAGACAAGAATAAAACACAAAGAAATGAATAAAAATGAGAAAGTTGATTATCATATGTATCTTTCATGTAAAAAGATGAATAAGTCCATTTATTTAGTTCTACATTGCTTGGACTTATTCTATATACTATACTCACTTAGATATATAGATACTTAGATCTCTATTAAGAAAAGAATTAATTAATTGAATTAATTAATAATAACTAATAACTACAAATTCATAATAATTACAATTCTTAATTCGAATTAATTATAATTAGTATTAGTATAAACTATGATATTAAAAAAAAATAAATAGGTACAAATAGTAAATCGAGGTACCCTTTGTATGACAACTTTCAATTTTCCCTCTATTTTTGTGCCTTTAGTAGGCCTAGTATTTCCGGCAATTGCAATGGCTTCTTTATTTCTTCATGTTCAAAAAAATAAGATTGTTTAGATCTGAGGGGACCCAATCTTCTTTTATCCGTTTTTTTTTTTTGAAACTTAGACTTGTAGCATAACACAGATATTTATTTCAGGAAATATGGTATAACATGTGATTTCCGCCGAACATAGAGGAAAAAGCTCTTATGCTTACAGAAAACGATCTATGGGTAAATGAATTCTAGCTAGTTTCAAATAGATCAGGATCACTAGAGGCCTAAAATGTAAAGTTGGTGAAGCTATATGTATATCAATATGTATATTGGGACCATATGAAGGGTATGTTATTATTTTAGATCTAACCAATTTGATGAATTACTCCTAAAGGTTCACATCAAACTAGTGCTAGTTCACATCAAACTAGTGCTAGTTGATGAGAGTTCCTTCGGAAACAAAAAAAGTACAGTCAAAATAATTTGGGGTATTCTTTCAATTCCAAAAAAATGCAATCGGATCAAATATGAGTTGGCGATCAGAACATATATGGATAGAACTTATAACGGGATCTCGAAAACTAAGTAATTTTTTCTGGGCCCTTATCGTTTTTTTAGGTTCATTAGGATTCTTATTAGTTGGAACTTCCAGTTATCTTGGTAGAAATTTGATCTCTTTTGTTCCGTCTCAGCAAATCATTTTTTTTCCACAAGGTATCGTAATGTCTTTCTACGGTATCGCGGGTCTCTTTATTAGTTCCTATTTGTGGTGTACAATTTCCTGGAATGTAGGTAGTGGTTATGATCTTTTCGATAGAAAGGAAGGAATGGTGTGTATTTTTCGTTGGGGATTTCCTGGAAAAAATCGTCGCATATTCCTTCGATTACGTATAAAAGATATTCAATCCGTTAGAATAGAAGTTAAAGAGGGGATTTATGCTCGTCGTGTCCTTTATATGGACATCAGAGGCCGGGGGACTATTCCGTTGACCCGTACTGATGAGAATTTGACTCCACGAGAAATTGAACAAAAAGCCGCAGAATTGGCCTATTTCTTGCGCGTACCAATTGAAGTCTTTTAAGAAAAGGAACTGAGGAATGCTTTCTCAGCAGGAGGGAAAGATGAAAGAATCCTGTTTTTCTATAAGATAACTTAAGTTTCGAAAGAAAGAGATTTATCTTTTTTTTTTCCAATGTTTGTTGGAAGTGATATTTTAGATGCAAATAAATCTTGTAAATTATTTCCTTTTTATCAATCGAACTTTTTTTTTATCCTTTCGTTTGTGTTTCTTACTAAACAATCATGGGTTTTCTTAAAAATGATAACTGGTCTCATTCCTGTCTTGTTTTGTCGCTCATTTTTTTGTATCTTTTTTCTCCCAATTATTCTATTATTAGCTATGGGGAACCGTTGGAATTTTTTCCAAATATTATTGAGATTTTGATTGTTGAAAAGTAATTCTTTCGTCTCAAAATCTCAATAATATTCATTATTTATAATATTCATTCTTTAAAGTACTTCTTTCGGTCATTCATTGAAAGGAGACACTTGTTTGAATTTAATGAATTGAGATATCTGGAAACAATATTTTTGATTATTTCTTCAGTCAAATTCGAAGTAGAGTCTTAATCTATTTCAGTATTCTTTCTAGATTCAAACAAAATCGCAAATAAAATGGATTCATAGAGTTGATACCTTGTCTATAACTCCTGTTTGAAAGAAATATTCGATCACATAGAGTGGACGAATAAAGTGGGTAAATTAAAAATTCACAGGTGAAAAATGGCAAAAAAGAAAAAGAAAGCATTCCCTCCCTTTTTGTATCTTGCATCGATATTATTTTTGCCCTGGTGGATTTCTCTTTCATTGACTAAAAGTATGGAATCTTGGATTACTAATTGGTCGAATACTGGTCGATCCGAAATCTTTTTGAATGATATTCAAGAAAAAAGTATTCTAGAAAAGTTCATAGAATTAGAGGAAATCCTCGTCTTGGACGAAATGATTAAGGAATATTCCGAGATATATCTACAAAAGCTTCCTATAGAAATGCACAAAGAAACGATCCAATTAATCAAGATACACAATGAGGATCGTATCCATACGATTTTACACTTTTCGATAAATATAATCTGTTTTGTTATTCTAAGTGGTTATTCTATTTTAGGTAATGAAGAACTTGTTATTCTTAACTCTTGGGCTCAGGAATTCATATATAATTTAAGTGATACAGTAAAAGCTTTTTTGATTCTTTTATTAACCGATTTATGTATCGGATTTCATTCACCCCATGGTTGGGAACTAATGATTGGTTCGGTCTACAAAGATTTTGGATTTGTTTATAATGATCAAATTATATCTGGTCTTGTTTCTACTTTTCCAGTTATTCTCGATACTATTTTTAAATATTGGATTTTCCGGTATTTAAATCGTGTATCTCCGTCACTTGTAGTTATTTATCATTCACTGAATGATTGATAAATGATTCACCAATATGAATCTAATCCACTTAGAATATTTCTTACTATGTAGTTGTACATAAGTATTAAAAACATTCTATCCGGGTGATTTTCATCCTAAAGTATTCCAGTAAAATGCTTCCAGTAAATAGCAGAATCGTGGATAGGGAACTATACTAGTGACCTACCCAATTTATTGTAGAAATTTTCGGATCAATGATTAGGCCATGCAAACTAGAAATACTTTTTCTTGGATAAAGGAACAGATTACTCGATTTATTTCCGTATCGCTCATGATATATATCATAACTCGGCCATCCATTTCAAGTGCATATCCCATTTTTGCGCAGCAGGGTTATGAAAATCCACGAGAAGCGACTGGTCGTATTGTATGTGCCAATTGCCATTTAGCTAATAAGCCCGTGGATATTGAGGTTCCACAAGCGGTACTTCCTGATACTGTATTTGAAGCAGTTGTTCGAATCCCTTATGATAAGCAAGTGAAACAAGTTCTTGCTAATGGTAAAAAGGGGGGTTTGAATGTAGGGGCTGTTCTTATTTTACCGGAGGGGTTTGAATTAGCACCTTCCGATCGTATTTCTCCCGAGATGAAAGAAAAGATAGGGAATTTATCTTTTCAGAGCTATCGCCCCAATAAAACAAATATTCTTGTGATAGGGCCTGTACCTGGTCAGAAATATAGTGAAATCACCTTTCCTATCCTTTCCCCCGACCCCGCTACTAAGAAAGATGTTCACTTCTTAAAATATCCTATATACGTAGGAGGAAATAGGGGAAGGGGTCAAATTTATCCCGACGGAAGCAAGAGTAACAATACAGTTTATAATGCTACGGGAGCGGGGATAGTAAGTAAAATCATACGAAAAGAAAAAGGGGGATATGAAATAACCATAACAGATCCATCGGATGGACATCAAGTGGTTGATATTATCCCTCCAGGCCCAGAACTTCTTGTTTCAGAGGGTGAATCCATCAAATTTGATCAACCATTAACGAGTAATCCTAATGTGGGTGGATTTGGACAGGGAGATGCCGAAATAGTACTTCAAGATCCATTACGTGTTCAAGGTCTTTTGTTCTTCTTGGGATCTGTTATTTTGGCACAAATCTTTTTGGTTCTTAAAAAGAAACAATTTGAGAAGGTTCAATTGGCCGAAATGAATTTCTAGACTCGCGGATTTATCGACATAAGGTTCGTAAAAAGAACAAAATTATTGTTCTTGTTGTCAATTATGTATGATAAAAAAAATGACATTCTGAAAACTTTTATTGACTTGTTCTTTTTCCACAAGCTTCGTCAAATCCCCTGTACTGCATTCCTAGTCATAATATAACTAGTCATAATATAATAGGTAGATTTTTGTTTGAAGAAGACTATTTTATTTGACTTTATGACTTTACCACCTCTTTTTTAGACAAATTGAATTGGTACGACTATGTTACTATTGCCAGATTTCAATGCTCTAAAAGATATCCATTTTATTCTATTAAAAAAAAAAATAAAATTGGGATAGATAAGTAAACGTAAGCGGGAAATAGAACGAACTATAAATTAGAAATGCGGGGAACAAATAATTTCAGGAGGCATTATTCGTCTTCCTAGTCTTCGACACAAGAAAGGAGTGTAGAAAATTCCTTTTCTTGTGTCGAAAGAGTAATCATTTTTGATCCTGTTCGTCAAAAATTCCTAGTCTTGTTTTCGTTTTTCCAGATGTAGCAGAACTTTTTTTTTTCAATTTATTACGTCCAATAAAAAGAAAGTAGTGGACAAACAAAAAAAAGAAGGAATTTCCTTTTATTGATTA